GTTATTGTAGCTTAACATGAAAGCACGGCACTGAAAATGCCGCGATGGGACTTACAAAAACCCCAAAAACATAAAGTTTTGGTCCTAAACTTGCCGTTGTTTTTAATCAAAATTACACATGCAAGCATCCGCATCCCAGTGAGAATGCCCTTATAAAGCACAAAGGAGCAGGTATCAGGCACAATCTTTAGCCCAAAACACCTTGCTACGCCACACCCACACGGGCACCCAGCAGTGATAAATATTAAGCAATGAGCGAAAGCCAATTTAAGCTCGACTTAGTTATGATTATTAGGGCCGGTAAACCTCGTGCCAGCCACCGCGGTTATACGAGGGGCCCAAAACAATGGACACCGGCGTAAATTGTGACTAGAGTAATTACTTATATCATGAGAAATAAACAAAAGCCCAACCGTAAAACCTGGGCCAAAAGAAACACACCTTCTCAACTACTAAGTATCTTGAACCCACGAAGACTAAGAAACAAACTAGGATTAGATACCCTACTATGCTTAGTTGTTAACACGACACCAAAAACTCTGATGTCCGCCAGAGAATTACACGCGAAAAGCTTAAAACTCAAAGGACTTGGCGGTGCTCCGTATTCGTATTAGAGGAGCCTGTCCTATAATCGATAACCCACGTTTTACCTTACCATCCTTTGTCAAATCAGCCTATATACCGCCGTCGCAAACTTACCTCATGAGAGATTAACAGTAAGTAAAAAAGTATTGCACTAACACGTCAGGTCAAGGTGTAGCTAATAAGATGGAAGAGATGGGCTACATTTTCTAAAACAGAACACACGGCAAAGAACATTGAAATATGTCCTCAAAGGTGGATTTAACAGTAAGATAGAAAAGAAAACCTATCTAAAACTCGCTCCGGAGCGCGCACACACCGCCCGTCACCCTCCTCAATTAACAAAAAAACATTAATAATACAAGAACACACAAAAGATGAGGCAAGTCGTAACATGGTAAGCGCACTGGAAAGTGTGCTTGGTTAACAAAAAGTAGCTTACACTAAAGCACTTGGCTTACAACCAAGAGACGCTAAATTCAAATATAGCCTTTTTGCACCAAAAACAGTGCCCAATACACCCACTAACAAATAGCCAAACAAACCAAAACATTTGACAATATTAGTAGAGGCGATCAAAACTTATCAATGGAGCTTATTCAAGTACCGCAAGGGAACCATGAAAAAACAATGAAATATACAGTAAAACAAAGCAAAGATAAACCCTTGTACCTATTGCATCACGGTCTAGCAAGTACAAAACAGACAAGATGATCTAGCCTGTATTCCCGAAATTAAGTGAGCTACCACAAGACAGCTCACGGAACCAACCCGTCCCTGTAGCAAAAGGGTGGGAAGATCTCGTGGTAGCGGTGAAAAGCCTACCGAACTTAATGATAGCTGGTTGCCCGAGAAAAGAATTTAAGTTCAACTTTAGTTATTAACAACGCACTATAGTAACAAGTAAAACTAAAAGATATTCAACGAGGGTACAGCCTCGTTGAAACAGGATACAACCTGAATTAGAGAGCACACCCATAAGCGTAATACAGTAGGCCTTTAAGCAGCCACCAGTAACAAAAGCGTCACAGCATTATAAAACTAAATACCTAAAAATACTAGCACCTCCTAACCCATATCGGGCTATTCTATAAAAATATAGAAAAACTTATGCTAAAACTAGTAACAAGAAATAATTCTCTCAACACACCTGTAACCCAGAAATAGAACAGCTACTGGAGATTAACAAAAGTAGAATAAATACAACAAACTACCACAAACTGTTACCCCGACACAGGAGTGTAAAAAAGAAAGATTAAACACTAAAGAAGGAACTCGGCAACAATAACCCCAACTGTTTACCAAAAACATAGCCTTTAGCAGACCCCAAGTATTAAAGGTAACGCCTGCCCAGTGAACCATTCAACGGCCGCGGTATCCTAACCGTGCAAAGGTAGCGTAATCACTTGTCCTCTAAATAGGGACCAGTATGAACGGCTAAATGAGGGTTATACTGTCTCCTTTAGTTAATCAGTGAAACTGATCTACCAGTACAAAAGCTGGTATTAAAACATAAGACGAGAAGACCCTGTGGAGCTTTAAATATAATGTCAAAATACATGACAAAATTTTTAAGTTGGGGCGACTTCGGAAAAAAACAAAACTTCCGAGCATAGAAATTTCTAACCAAGGCCAACAAGCCGAAGCAAAACATGACCCAGTCAAACTGATTAACGAACCAAGTTACCCCAGGGATAACAGCGCTATCTTCTTCAAGAGTTCCTATCGACAAGAAGGTTTACGACCTCGATGTTGGATCAGGACACCCAAATGGTGCAGCCGCTATTAAAGGTTCGTTTGTTCAACGATTAACAGTCCTACGTGATCTGAGTTCAGACCGGAGTGATCCAGGTCGGTTTCTATCTATGGCATGGCCTTTCTTAGTACGAAAGGACCAGAAAGGCAAGACCACTGCAAAACATGTCTTATTCAAAAAGCTGAAAACAACTTAAGCTTAACACATATTACTACCCCGTAAATAACGGGCTTAGTTAGGGTGGCAGAGCCAAGTTATGCAAAAGACCTAAAATCTTTCTAACAGAAGTTCAAATCTTCTTCCTAACCATGTCATCAGTGCTAAACTATATTATTAACCCTCTTATATATATTATTCCAATCCTAGTAGCAGTCGCATTCTTAACACTACTAGAACGTAAAGTACTAGGGTACATGCAACTCCGAAAAGGCCCAAACATCGTAGGCCCTTATGGACTACTACAACCAGTAGCAGATGGAATCAAACTATTTATTAAAGAGCCAGTACGCCCTTCATCCTCATCCCCAACTATATTTATCTTAACCCCAACATTAGCCCTATTTATTGCACTACTAATTTGAACCCCAATTCCAATACCAATACCACTAGCAGACATAAACCTAGGCCTGTTGTTTATACTAGCATTATCAAGCATGGCTGTCTACTCAATTCTATGATCGGGCTGAGCTTCAAATTCAAAATACGCATTAATTGGCTCTCTCCGAGCAGTAGCACAAACAATTTCATACGAAGTAACCCTGGGTTTAATCTTACTAGCTGTAGTAGTCTTATCTGGGGGGTTTACCATAAAAACACTCAATATTACACAAGAACACACATGAATGCTTCTACCAGCATGACCTCTTATAATAATATGATTTATTTCCACCCTAGCAGAGACAAACCGTGCCCCATTTGACCTTACAGAAGGAGAATCAGAATTAGTATCAGGTTTTAACGTTGAATACGCAGCCGGACCCTTCGCCCTATTTTTCCTTGCAGAGTACGCTAACATCATAATAATAAACACACTATCATGCATTATTTTCCTAAACCCTGGAAATATCCAGTCAGAACTATTTTCAACTAATCTAATACTAAAAACAACTATCCTAACAATTGCATTTCTATGGGTACGAGCCTCCTACCCTCGATTTCGATACGATCAACTAATACACCTTTTATGAAAACAATTCCTGCCACTAACTCTAGCAATATGCTTATGACACACTTCAATGCCAATTTCATTATTCGCAGTGCCCCCAATAATATAGGAAATGTGCCCGAGATATTAAGGGATACTTTGATAGAGTATATCACAGAGACTAAAACCTCTCATTTCCTTAGAAGGACAGGACTCGAACCCGCACCTAGAGACTCAAAATCTCCAGCACTCCATTATACTACCATCTAGTAAAGTCAGCTAACTCAAGCTATCGGGCCCATACCCCGAAAATGTTGGTTTAATCCCTTCCTATACTAATGAGCCCATTCACCTCAACAATCCTAATTTCAAGCTTAGCCACAGGAACTATCATTACAGCATCAAGCTTTCACTGAGTATTTGCCTGACTAGGCTTAGAACTTAACACCCTAGCAATTATCCCAATAATTACAAAACAACATCACCCACGAGCTACAGAAGCAGCAACAAAATATTTCCTCACACAAGCCGCCGCCTCAGCAATCATCTTATTCTCAAGCACAATTAATGCTTGACAAACTGGAACCTGGGATATCACACAACTTTCAACACCAACCTCATCAATTCTATTAACAATAGCCCTTGCTATAAAACTAGGGCTCGCTCCAGCCCATTTTTGACTAACAGAAGTAATGCAAGGAACAACAACAGAAACAGCCATAATTATCGCCACCTGACAAAAACTAGCACCAATAGCAATTATCTTTATAACAATAAATAACCTCATACCAACAATTTTATTAACACTAGGCATATTATCCACCATCGTTGGCGGATGGGGCGGTCTAAACCAAACCCAACTCCGAAAAATAATAGCCTACTCATCAATCGCCCACCTCGGCTGAATAGCTGCCATCTCCACCATAGCAACAAACATCCTAACAGTTAACCTAATTACTTATCTATTAATAACAACAACCATATTCCTTGCACTAATTACAACAAAGTCAAAAACAATCCAAGACCTGTCCCTATCATGATCTGTATCTCCAATAATAACCCCATTCATAACCTTAGCCCTACTATCACTAGGGGGTCTACCCCCATTAACAGGATTTATCCCAAAATGACTAATTATTGAAGAACTAACATTACAATGCCTTACACCAATAGCCACAACAATAGCAATATCAGCTTTACTCAGCTTATACTTTTACCTACGACTAACATACACATCAACACTGACAATATCGCCAAACTCCACAACAACTAAACACAAATGACGATTTAACATAAAAACACCCCCAACTATTTTTTCATCCTCACTACCAATTACACTTTTATTACTACCAATCACCCCACTAATCATAATATAGGAGTTTAGGATAATTTAAACCATAGACCTTCAAAGTCTAAAATAAAGGCGAAAACCCTCTAACTCCTGAATAAGACCTGTGAAACTCTAAACACATCTCCTGAATGCAACTCAGACACTTTAATTAAGCTAAGGCCTCACTAGACAGGCGGGCCTCGATCCCACAATAATTTAATTAACAGCTAAACACCCAAACCAGCGGGCTTCCATCTACTTCTCCCGTTCGTAAAAACGGGAGAAGCCCCGGAGCCCTGTAGGGCTCATCTTCAAACTTGCATTTTGATGTGGTCACACCCCGAGGCTCGTCTGGGTTGATAAAAAGAGGAATTAAACCCCCATGAGTGGGACTACAGCCCACCGCCTAAGCACTCGGCCACTTTACCCGTGTCTATTAATCGTTGATTTTTCTCAACTAACCATAAAGATATCGGCACTCTTTACCTGATCTTCGGTGCCTGAGCTGGAATAGTCGGCACTGCACTAAGTCTTTTAATTCGTGCAGAACTAAGCCAACCTGGGGCTTTATTAGGGGACGACCAAATTTATAATGTTATTGTTACCGCCCATGCATTTGTAATAATTTTCTTTATAGTCATACCCATCATAATCGGGGGCTTTGGAAACTGATTAGTACCACTTATAATTGGTGCCCCAGACATAGCCTTTCCACGAATAAATAATATAAGTTTTTGACTACTTCCCCCATCATTTCTTCTACTACTAGCCTCATCTGGCGTAGAGGCCGGCGCCGGAACAGGTTGAACTGTATACCCCCCACTTGCAGGAAACCTTGCACACGCTGGAGCCTCAGTGGACTTAACGATTTTTTCACTACATCTGGCCGGTGTATCATCTATTTTAGGGGCAATTAATTTTATCACAACATGCATTAATATAAAACCCCCAACTATGACTCAATATCAAACCCCACTATTTGTGTGATCTGTAATAATTACGGCAGTTCTACTACTCCTTTCACTTCCAGTCTTAGCCGCCGGAATCACAATGCTTTTAACAGACCGAAATCTTAATACATCCTTTTTTGACCCGGCCGGAGGAGGAGACCCAGTACTCTATCAACATCTGTTTTGATTCTTTGGCCACCCAGAAGTATACATCCTTATTTTACCAGGATTTGGAATAATCTCTCATATTGTCACCTACTATGCTGGTAAAAAAGAACCGTTTGGTTACATGGGAATAGTCTGGGCCATAATATCCATTGGATTTCTAGGCTTCATTGTATGAGCACACCACATATTTACAGTAGGAATAGACGTTGATACTCGGGCCTATTTTACTTCTGCTACAATGATTATTGCCATTCCAACTGGAGTAAAGGTCTTTAGCTGGTTAGCAACACTACATGGAGGCACAATTAAATGAGATGCAGCTTTGCTTTGGGCCCTTGGTTTTATTTTTTTATTTACAATTGGAGGTCTAACAGGAATTGTTCTAGCAAACTCCTCACTAGACATTGTATTACACGATACCTACTACGTTGTAGCCCACTTCCACTATGTCTTATCTATGGGTGCTGTATTTGCTATTATAGGTGGATTCGTACACTGATTTCCCCTATTTTCTGGTTATACACTTCACCCAACATGAACAAAAATCCAATTTGGAGTTATATTTACAGGAGTGAATATAACATTCTTTCCCCAACATTTTTTAGGCTTGGCAGGAATACCTCGACGATATTCTGACTACCCAGATGCTTACACACTATGAAATACAGTCTCATCTATTGGCTCACTAATCTCATTAATTGCAGTAATTATAATAATATTTATTATCTGAGAAGCCTTTGCAGCAAAACGAGAAATCCTATCACTTGAACTAACAACAACAAATCTAGAGTGATTACACGGATGTCCTCCCCCATACCACACTTACGAAGAACCAACATACGTACAAACAAATGCAAGAAAGGAGAGAATCGAACCCCCACCAAACGGTTTCAAGCCGATTGCACACCATAGTGCTTCTTTCTCAATAGGACCTTAGTAAAAAAATTACATAGCCCTGTCAGAGCTAAATTATAGATTAACACCTGTAGGCCCTAATGGCACACCCATCCCAACTAGGATTCCAAGATGCAGCTTCCCCAATTATGGAAGAACTCCTCCATTTCCACGATCATGCCCTTATAATTGCCTTTCTTATTAGCGCACTAGTTCTTTACACCATCACACTTATATTAACAACAAAACTCACACACACTAATGCCATAGATGCACAAGAAGTAGAAATAATTTGGACTATCTTACCAGCAATTATCCTAATCCTAATTGCTCTACCATCACTGCGAATCCTTTACCTAATGGATGAAATCAATAACCCACATCTCACAATTAAAACCCTGGGTCACCAGTGATATTGAAGCTACGAATACACAGACTATGAAGATCTGTCATTTGATTCATATATAACACCAACCCAGGACTTATCCCCAGGAGCCTTCCGACTACTAGAAGTTGATAATCGAATGGTAATTCCTATAGAATCTCCAATTCGAGTGCTCATCTCAGCTGAAGATGTACTACACTCATGAGCCGTTCCATCTTTAGGAATCAAAACAGACGCAATTCCTGGTCGGCTTAACCAAACAACATTCATTACCTCTCACCCAGGATTATTTTTCGGCCAATGCTCAGAAATTTGTGGGTCTAACCACAGCTTCATGCCAATTGTAGTAGAGGCTACCCCACTAGACTACTTTGAAACCTGAACATCAGCAATTCTATCTTAATCACAGAGAAGCTTTAAAAAGCACTAGCCTTTTAAGCTAGAGATGGAGGCATACTGCCCCCTCCGTGAATGCCCCAACTAAACCCAACCCCATGATTCTTAATTCTGGTTCTAACATGAACTGTCCTTATTACCATTTATGCTAACAAAACAAACTTTTCCAAACACTTAAATATCCCCACACAAAAAGAAGTAAAAATAGAAAACACAACCCCATGAGCCTGACCATGATTCTAAGCTTTTTTGACCAATTTATAATTCCACAAATATTAGGCATTCCACTAATCTTAGTCGCAGTAATCCTGCCAACAACACTAATCATTACAAAAAACAGCCGATTTATCCAAAACCGAATATCTGCCATACAAGCACAAGCAATTAAAACATTTATTAAACAACTTTTATTACCAATCAACATAGCAGGGCACAAATGAGCCTCAATCCTAATATCAATCATACTTATACTAATTTCACTAAATTTATTAGGACTCCTACCATATACATTTACACCAACTACCCAACTATCCATAAATATAGCACTAGCACTGCCAATGTGATTAATAACCGTCCTAATTGGACTACGAAACCAACCAACAATTTCACTAGGTCACCTATTACCAGAAGGTACCCCCCTACCACTGATCCCGGCCCTAATTATTATTGAAACCATTAGTTTATTCATCCGACCACTAGCTCTAGGGGTACGACTAACAGCTAACCTAACCGCAGGCCATCTACTCATTCAACTAATCTCTACAGCTGTATTTGTTCTCACACCAATTATACCATCAACCGCTGGTTTATCTTTCATTATTCTTCTACTACTCACAGGCCTAGAAATTGCAGTTGCAATAATCCAAGCATACGTATTTGTACTATTATTAAGCCTGTACCTACAAGAAAACGTATAATAATGACCCACCAAGCACATGCCTACCACATAGTTGACCCCAGCCCATGACCCCTAACAGGGGCAATCGCAGCCATATTAATAACCTCAGGCTTAGCTGTTTGATTTCACTTTAATAACATGTTTTTAATAAACATAGGCCTACTCATCCTTATCTTAACATCATTTCAATGATGACGGGATATCGTACGAGAAGGAACATTTCAAGGACATCATACAACAATTGTACAAAAAGGCCTACGCTATGGCATAATCTTGTTCATTACATCAGAAGTTTTCTTCTTCTTAGGCTTCTTTTGAGCATTCTACCACTCAAGTCTTGCCCCAACACCCGAACTAGGGGGGTGCTGACCACCAAATGGGATTAACCCACTAAACCCATTTGAAGTTCCACTGCTTAACACAGCAGTACTTTTAGCCTCTGGCGTTACCGTAACATGAGCTCACCACTCAATTATAGAAGGTTCACGTAAAGAAGCCATCCAAGCTTTAGCACTTACAATCCTACTTGGCCTCTACTTTACAGCCCTGCAAGCTATAGAATACTACGAAGCGCCCTTTACAATTTCGGACAGTGTCTACGGAACAACCTTCTTCGTAGCAACGGGCTTCCATGGCTTACACGTTATTATTGGATCTTCCTTTTTAATCGTTTGCATTCTACGACAAACCATATTTCACTTCACATCAGACCACCACTTCGGCTTTGAAGCAGCAGCATGATACTGACACTTCGTAGATGTCGTATGATTGTTCTTATACGTCTCAATTTATTGATGAGGCTCATATTCTTCTAGTATTAATTAGTACAAGTGACTTCCAATCACTAAGTCTTAACAAAAACTTAAGGAAGAATAATGAACTTAATCATAATATTAATCTTAACCTCTGTAATTTCGACCCTTCTAATCACTATTAGCTTTTGACTACCAAATATACTGCCAGATTCAGACAAACTGTCCCCGTACGAATGTGGGTTTGACCCACTAGGAAATGCTCGTTTACCTTTCTCACTACGATTTTTTTTAGTCGCAATTCTATTTCTCCTTTTTGACCTAGAAATCGCTTTACTACTACCACTTCCTTGGGCCACAAACTTAGAATTCCCAACACACACAGCAATCTTTACATTTATAATTCTCGCCTTACTCACACTCGGCCTCATTTATGAGTGATTACAAGGCGGCCTCGAATGAGCAGAATTAGGTGTTAGTCTAATAAAAGATAACTAATTTCGACTTAGTAGAACCGAAAAATTTCGGGCACCTATATGACCCCAATTCAATTTATCTTAAACTCGACTTTTTTAGTTAGCATACTTGGCCTATCAATACACCGTACCCACCTAATTTCAGCTCTTTTATGCATTGAAGGCATAATACTTGCCCTATTTATAACCCTAACAACCCTTTTTTCCTCCACACAGACAGCAATAATAGCCTCAACACCTATTATATTATTAGCCTTTTCGGCTTGCGAAGCAGGAACTGGACTGGCCCTACTAGTTGCCACATCTCGAACCCACGGGAATGATCACCTACAAAACCTCAATCTTCTACAATGCTAAAAATTATTATTCCAACACTAATACTTCTACCAACATCATTAATTATTAAGTCAAAACATCTTTTCTCCATTACAACCACATACTCCTTTTTTATCGCACTAATAAGCTTAACCCTATTAAAACCGCAACTTAGCTCAGAAATATCTTATCTAAACCACATACTGGCCGTGGACCAAATTTCAGGCCCCCTGCTCACCCTATCATGTTGACTTATACCATTAATAATCCTTGCTAGCCAAAATCATCTGAAATCAGAACCACTTCACCGAAAAAAAATCTTTTTAACAACCCTAACTCTCCTACAAACCTTCATTATCTTAACCTTTTCAGCAACAAACCTAATATTATTTTACATTATATTTGAAGCCACCCTAATTCCAACACTTATTGTAATTACACGCTGAGGTAACCAGGCAGAACGTCTAACTGCAGGCATTTACTTTTTATTCTATACACTAGCCAGCTCCCTACCGCTGTTAATTGCCATTATTTCAATCAACAATACATTCCATCACACATCACTCATTATTTTTCAACTCACACAGCCTCTACTCAACCTAACACTAAACTCTTCATTACTATGATTAGCTTGCATTATGGCTTTTATAGTTAAAATACCCCTATACGGCCTTCATCTATGACTACCAAAAGCTCATGTGGAGGCACCTATCGCCGGATCAATAGTACTAGCAGCCATCCTACTAAAAATAGGGGGGTACGGAATTATTCGAATCACAATACTTTTGTCCCCAACAACCCAAGAACTATTTTACCCATTCATGATTCTAGCCCTGTGGGGTATCGTAATAACAAGTTCCATTTGTCTTCGACAAACGGACCTAAAATCTTTAATTGCCTACTCCTCTGTGAGCCATATAGGTCTCGTTATTGCAGCCTGCCTTATTCAGACCCCATGAAGCACCACAGGTGCCATTATTCTTATAATCGCACATGGCCTTACATCGTCAATATTATTCTGCTTAGCAAACACCAACTATGAACGAACCCACAGCCGAACCATAATTCTAGCCCGAGGTACACAACTTTTACTACCCCTGATGACCACATGATGGCTCTCAGCTAACCTCATAAATATAGCCTTACCACCAACTACCAACCTCATAGGGGAACTCACCATTATTACATCGCTATTCAACTGATCTAACCTAACCATCATTATAACTGGACTAGGTGCCCTAATTACAGCCGCATACTCACTCCACATATTCTTAATAACCCAACGAAACAAGCTCCCAAACCACATAGTTATTACAAACCCAACACACACACGAGAACACCTTCTCATAGCCCTACATGGCATTCCAATGCTCCTACTCATCATAAAACCGGCCCTTATCTCAGGGGCCTTCTCATGTTAGCATAGTTTAATAAACATTAGGCCGTGGATCTAAAATTAGAAGTTTAACTCTTCTTGCAAACCGAGAGGTGTTTGAACACCAAGAACTGCTAATTCTTGCACCTGAAGTTAAAATCTACAGACCTCTTACTTTTAAAGGATAAGAGTAATCCATTGGTTTTAGGCACCAAAAATCTTGGTGCAACTCCAAGTAAGAGTACATGCACACAATTTTCTTCACCGCTATAATAACAATATTACTTATTCTTATTCTGCCAATTATAACCACTAATTATAACAACACACAAACCACAGCAAAACAGGCAGTACAAATGGCCTTTTTCATCAGCACAATTCCGCTACTAATTTTCTTAAACACTGGCACAGAAGCAGTTATCACCAATATACCAACAATTTCAATTCACAACTTTTCAGCCAAAATTAGTTTTATCATAGATATTTACTCTATAGCATTTACTCCAATTGCCTTATATGTTACCTGATCCATCCTGGAATTCTCAATATGATATATATCATCTGATCCGTATAAAAATAAGTTCTCTAAATACCTACTAATTTTTCTCATCGCAATAATCCTATTAATTACTGCCAACAATCTATTCCAACTGTTCATTGGCTGAGAGGGAGTAGGAATTATATCCTTTCTACTTATTGGTTGATGATACTCACGAGCAGACGCAAACACATCTGCACTACAAGCAGTTATCTATAATCGAGTGGGCGATATTGGCCTTATCCTAGCCATCGCCTGGTTCGCCATAGAAACCTCCACTTGACAAATTCATGAAATATTTGATCAACCAACAAACAACATCCTACCAGCATTAGGCCTTATCTTAGCAGCAACAGGCAAATCAGCACAATTTGGTCTACACCCATGACTACCGGCCGCAATAGAAGGCCCTACTCCAGTATCAGCCCTACTGCACTCAAGCACCATGGTTGTAGCAGGAATCTTCTTATTAGTACGACTGAATCCCATTTTAGAAAATCCAACCATCGCAACAATATGTTTATGCCTTGGTAGTATTACGACACTATTTACAGCTATTTGTGCTCTAACACAAAATGACATTAAAAAAATTATTGCTTTTTCAACATCCAGCCAGCTAGGACTAATAATAGTCACATTAGGACTAAACCAACCCCAACTAACATTTCTACACATTTCAACACACGCATTCTTCAAAGCCATGCTCTTCCTATGTTCTGGCTCAATTATTCACAGCCTCTCCGACGAACAAGATATCCGTAAAATAGGTGGGATTAAAAAAACCCTTCCAATAACCTCCACATGTTTAACAGTTGGCAGTCTTGCTTTAATAGGCACCCCCTTTTTAGCGGGGTTTTATTCAAAAGACACCATTATCGAAACATTAAACAACTCTCACTTAAACGCCTGAGCCCTTACAATCACAATTCTAGCAACAATATTAACTGCAGCCTACAGCATACGAATCGTTTTTTACGTCCAAATGTCCACAACTCGAAACAACCCCATAACCCCAATCAACGAAAACACAAAAACCATATTAAACCCAATTTTACGACTAGCAGCGGGAACAATTCTAGCCGGCACCCTACTAACATCAATATTAACCCCATCAAAAACCCTAATAATAACAATACCCACATCAGCAAAACTATTAGCTATTACCGTAACAATCGTGGGCCTAATCTGCACCTTAGATACGTCAAATCAAACAACCACAATAACCCTAAAACAGACTAAAAAATCTTATTACTTTTCAAACCAACTTGGATTCTATAATATACTCCACCGAATGGCCCCCCACATTTCCCTAAAATTTGGCCAAAATCTCGCAACACATTCAAACGATCTACTTTGATTAGAAAAAGCTGGACCAAAAGGCCTAGCCTCTATCCAACTTCCAATAATTAACTTCACTTCATCACAAAAAGGCCTAATCAAAACCTACCTAACAACATTTACCATTACCACAGCAATATTTATAATCTTGTTAGCCTAATCGCACGTAAGCTCCCTCGACTTAGACCTCGCGTCAACTCTAACACAACAAATAACGTTAACAACAAACCCCACCCACAAACTAACAGCCCCCACCCACCAAAAGAATAGAGCAGAGATACACCAATCAAATCTCCACGGACAACAGACAACCCAAAACAATTATCACCCACAACTCCATAACTACTTAATATTCAACCTTCACCACACACCACCCACAAAACAGCTACTAAGACAACATACCCAACCAAATACACCAAAACATATCAATTACCTCAGCTTTCAGGGAACGGCTCAGAAGCAAGGGCCACAGAATAAGCAAAAACTACAAGCATCCCACCCAAATAAATTAAAAATAAAACTAATGATACAAATGAATAACCAAACCCCATTAATGCCCCACAACCAGCAGCCGCAGATAATACTAACCCAGCAGCCCCAAAATAAGGCGAAGGATTAGACGCAACTCCAACAAGTCCTCCAATCAGACAGAACAGTATTAAAAATAAAATATATGCCATTATTCTTATCTGGGCTTACACCAGAACCTATGGCCTGAAAAACCACCGTTGTTATTCAACTATAAAAATGACAATTATACGAAAACACCACCCAATCATAAAAATTATCAACGGCTCATTTATCGATCTTCCAACACCATCAAACATCTCCGCATGATGAAACTTTGGCTCCCTTCTTGGACTTTGCTTAATTATTCAAATCATAACTGGACTATTCCTAGCAATACACTACACGGCAGATATTTCATCAGCTTTTTCATCAGTCGCCCACATTTGCCGAGATGTCCAATACGGCTGACTTATCCGAAACATTCATGCAAACGGAGCCTCAATATTTTTTATCTGCATCTACCTCCACATTGGACGAGGCTTATACTACGGGTCCTACCTATATAAAGAAACCTGAAACATTGGGGTCATTTTATTACTACTTGTTATAGCCACCGCCTTTGTCGGCTACGTACTACCATGAGGACAAATATCATTCTGAGGGGCAACTGTCATTACCAACCTCCTATCAGCTATTCCATACATTGGAACAACCCTAGTTGAATGAATCTGAGGCGGATTTTCAGTAGACAACGCAACACTAACACGATTCTTCACATTTCACTTCTTACTTCCATTTATTATTATTGGTGCTTCAGCAGTACACTTATTATTCCTTCATGAAACCGGCTCAAATAACCCAACAGGAATTCAATCAAACCCGGATAAAATTCCATTCCACCCATACTTCTCATACAAAGACCTACTAGGAGCATTACTAGTCATTCTATTACTACTTCTACTAGCCCTGCTTTCACCAAACCTACTAGGAGACCCAGAAAATTTTACGCCAGCTAACCCCCTAGTTACACCACCGCACATCAAACCAGAATGGTATTTCCTATTTGCCTACGCCATCCTACGATCAATTCCTAACAAGCTGGGGGGGGTTTTAGCCCTATTATTCTCAATTCTAGTACTACTACTAGTTCCAGCCCTTCACACATCAAAACAGCGCGGGAATATGTTCCGCCCACTATCACAAACCCTCTTCTGATTACTAGTCGCCAACATCATTATCCTAACATGAATTGGAGGACAGCCAGTAGAACACCCATTTATTTTAATCGGCCAAGTAGCATCCCTAACGTACTTCATTATCTTCCTCATCCTATTTCCAGCCGCAGCACTACTAGAAAACAAACTACTCAACTGATAGCCTAAGTAGCTTAAACACAGAGCATTGGTCTTGTAAGCCAAAAGTGGGCATGTGTGCCCCTTAGACATCAAAAAGGTAAGATTTACCTCACAACTCCTGCCCCCAAAGCCGGTATTTTAATTAAACTACCTTTTGAAATAGAACCAAAACAGCCACCTCCGGGTGGCTTAGTTGCCGAAAAACCAGCCACCTCCGGGTGGCTTAGTTGCCGAAAAACCAGCCACCTCCGGGTGGCTTAGTTGCCGAAAAACCAGCCACCTCCGGGTGGCTTAGTTGCCGAAAAACCAGCCACCTCCGGGTGGCTTAGTTGCCGAAAAACCAGCCACCTCCGGGTGGCTTAGTTGCCGAAAAACCAGCCACCTCCGGGTGGCTTAGTTGCCGAAAAACCAGCCACCTCCGGGTGGCTTAGTTGCCGAAAAACCAGCCACCTCCGGGTGGCTTAGTAATACCCTAACTTATAGTATTAGATACCATATGTATATCGTGCATTCTTTTTTCTGCCCCATGAATAATAAGCAGGGAAAACCCATACATTACTATATGATATTCTATGTATATCGTGCATACATTTCTTTTCCCCATGAATAATAAGCAGGGAATATAACCTACAATATTACCCAATAATACTATGTATATCGTGCATTAACCTATTTTCCCCACGAATATTATAATAGTAATTTGAATTAATTATACAAGACATAAAAAACTTGTTGTACAATACTTAATTTCCACATGTCTATTCATTATTACATGATACTATAATCGTACATAAACCATATATTGGCTCTCGTGCATAATACTATATAAGACACGAATATTACAACACGGCAATTGACTTAATAATCGTATTTGCAGCGATATTTGAACTTCCAAACTTAGATTAAGTTATCGTCCATCTCACGAGAAACCAGCAACCCGCCATTATAAGGTACTCCATTACTAGCTTCAGGCCCATCCATTGAGGTTGCATCACTCCTTGATCTTTCCAAGGCCTCTGGTTGTTGTTTCAGGGACACACTATTGTTGTTGACCATACGTTCCTCTTTAAGAGGCATATGGTAAATGGATTAATTCCCCTCGTACCCATGCCCAGCATAACTGGTTTGTCATGCTACTGGTATTTTTTATATCTCTTATTACTTCAGACCCCCATAAGGATGGTTGGATACCGAATCGATATAATCTGTACCTATTATGCGGTCCTTGATCCACACCCAAACACATGGTATTATTCAGTCAATGGTAGCAGGACATAAAAATTTTTAACAAATGACAAACAAACGTTAAATTTTTAACAAGTTTAACTAAAAATTAAACGAAATAAAAAACAAATTAAATTAAATCAAATTAAAATCAAATTAAAATCAAATTAAAATCAAATTAAAATCAAATTAAAATCAAATTAAAATCTAAAACTAAGTCAAATTAAGTCAAATTTAAATTAAAATCAAACAAATATAAAAGTAACTATATTTTTAGGCAAACCCCCCTACCCCCGTTAACCAATAATTACCCGCTTAATCAAGTTTTCTCTCGCCAAACCCCAAAAACGAGACTTGACTAAACTGATAAACTATCGGCAATGTCACGACCTTTTTTTATATGCTCTACAGGATTGTAAGCACAATCGCGACGAATGTTAAAATGTATGTGTGTGTGTATATATATATATATATATATATATATTATATATATATATATATATATATTATATATTATATATCATATTATATATATATATATATATATATATATATACAT